CGAAATGTTCCAAATGTTCCTGGAAATTCTTGCTCCCATCGGACCATTTGTATCTATATGCATCAGGATCCTGATTCATGGATCTCTCAGTTCGAGAAATAAGAGGATCAAACCATTTCTTCTGACTCTTTTTCAAATTCGATAAATGTTGGTTGATCGTATATTTCATTATAGTTATATGATTCAGAGTCTCATTTCCTATTTGATCCCTTTGAATTCCATATTCGAAGTTGCGATCGGATCTATTCATTAAAAAGAATCGATTCGATACATTTCTTATGTACCCATAATATTGGAGATTTCGGATCAATCTATATTGATTGACTGCCTCCATTATGTTGTTGCTAGCAAATACCGCTGTTTTTAGTTTGGGATCTTCCAACTCATTCCCGCAGTAGATCCGGACCGATTTTTTTCTGATCCTTCGAGAAAAAGATTCATTCTCCTCATAAAAAAGAGGAGGTAGAACCAATTTCTTTTTCGATTCATCTCTGGAGTTGAATACCTCATTCAAGAATCTTTTTTGATCCAACCCGTAGGAATCAATAGAAAAGGCAAATCCCCTATGAAACACCAGATCCGGCTCGGTTATTGATAGAGTGAATAGATCCGCCATTTCTGGGAATCTCTCTTCTGATTCAAAAAAATCGTGGCGTAACGCGTATCCCCCTTTGTTCCGGTCATGGAATAGATGAAAGAAATCAAAAAATGGATTTTTGTTCAAGAATGAAATCTTATTGGAACTGTCCATATCCGGTTCATCCTTCGGAACCAGATTCGGGATGTGATATGGTTCCGAAGGATGAATTGAGACGGTATCTTGTAAATACGTAATTATCTTGAATATATCAACCATTTCTTTCTTTTCCGCTCGCCTGGAAGGGACAAAAGAAACATCTTGTTTTTTCTTCAACAATTTATGATCTCTAGTGGACCTCTCAGTAGGATTCGAACCCAGATGAAGTTCTGACCATCTGTCAGAGAAAAAAGAACGAATTGATCTTGTAGGATTCCCAAGAAATTCTTCGATTTCTTCCGGAAGCAGATGATTATTCATCCGCTTCTCAGGTTCTGTGAATAGCCAGGACATGGAGGAAGATCCAAAAAGGCATTTCGGGAATCGATCTGATTCTATCTCTGTTCGTTCCGTTTGAAGAAAGGAAGGATCCCAAAGAATCGATCTCTCTTTTAGTTGCTGAATCTCTGTTTGATCGATCAATGTGTGATATTCTGAATTCTCATTTCTAACGGAATCGAAATGATCTCTGGATTGATCAGAAGAAGATCCTTTCCATTGGCTAGAATCCGTTACTTGAACGAAAATAGATCTTGTGGAATCATATTGAATATTTGACAATACATTCCGTACCTTGCTAAAAAACCGATCCTTGTTTACCAACCACACATTGTCTAACCAAATCCAATTCTCTCTCGAGACGTTCCTCAAAAAATCCGATTCGTGCTGATTCTTCCCCCAACTAACGAAGAGATCTTGGCGGAATTGCCACATATGAAATTGAGCACAATTTTGCAAAGAAAGACCCCACTTGTTTCTCGAGAAGAGATGAGAAACATGCTCAATATCATTGGATTGCATAGTTGCCCCAGCTCCTTGTTGTTTGAAGAAACTCTCCCCCTGAATTGGTCTTTTTTCACGAAAAGCAGACATGAGATAACAAATCAAGTCTTTCCCTAAGATTTCGAATAGCTGTCCCGAATTCAAGTTGATTATGTTTCGTTTCTTCCTCGGAGAAAGACGATCAAACAATTCCCAATCATGGTCCTTGCGGATCGGATCATCCGTATAGGATAAAAAAAGAAACTCCAGATATTTGCTATCTTTCTCTTTGAATGAGATCTCAATTCCAGCTACGGTTTCATTAGATATCTGACAACTAGAATCCCTCTTTTTTCCGATCCGGTTCCTCCACCACCGCGAACCCCGGTTAGATTCAGGCATGATACGCTTTTTCTTTATTGGGATAACCCAAGTACTCTCTTGCGGATCCATGAAACAACTCTCAGAAATCTTTTTCCCTTTTGGAAGATACAGGAGCGAAACAATCAACCTATTTCTATTGGAAGACCAAAAAGATTCTTCCAATGTCTCCTTTCTGGGTCCAATGGAATTCATAGGTATAGGAAGAAGCCCCATCAAATAGAGATTTTTTCTTTCGACCATCTTTCGATTGTTAATACGAGATAGAAGGACCACTACTACAAGCAGTACTAAACCTTTGATCGTGAAATATCGATTGCTTGTTGCACCCTGTGAATCACGTGAAAGTAGGATACTCCAAATTCGGGGGTCAAAGAGTTTCATAAAACGTTCTTGGTGGAAAAAAATGTGAGTGAAAGATCCCACTGAATCGAATTTGATCCATGAATCTAAGAAATAGTGAGAATTCTTGATCTCTCTCAATATCTCTCTCAATTCGAATATCCAGGATTTGAATTGATGTCGTTTCATTGATTCCTCCTAAAGATTTCATTTCAATTG